TGAAGAGAATCCAGAGTTCAATGCAGACGACTTGGTGGATTCTGACGTAGATACCTCCCTTGCTATGGTGGTTCGGCTCTCGCTGCCCCAAAGATTGAGAAGTAAGATTGGAAGAGAACAACCATCTTTCAAACACTTGTCACCTGCGGCAAAGAATTACGGAAGCTGGTCATTGATGGTGGGAGTTGCATGAATGTGGTTTCAGCCTCTACAGTTGAGATATAGAAGCTTCCTACCGAGCCACATCCACAACCATATCATGTCGCATGGATCAACAAAACTACCATACCGGTAACTCAATGCTGTTTAGTTTCTATTTTCTGGTCATTATAAAGATTATATTTGGTGTGATGTTGTTCCCATGAATGTTACACACATATTATGGGGTCGGCCTTAGCTCTATGATCGTGATGTGTATCATTGTGGTAGAGAGAATACTTCCCATTTTATGTGCAAGGCTAAGGATGTTACTCTCTACCCAAAGAGTACTGAAGAAAATGAATAAATCTAGTGTTTCCGTGAGCAGTAAGCAGCAGATCTCCCCTTCTTTTTGGAAAGCTGGTGGCCGCGTGTGAATTCTTTCAAGACAAGGGGCGGCCTGATTCGACATTGTTGTTTACTCTGATCCGGTCGAGGTGGTTTTCGTTTACCAGCGCGTAGGTGGTCTAAGTTCCTATGACCGAGTCTTTCTAGCCCCTGTGAACATAAGTTGTTTAATAGTTGGCATGTTGAATCATATCATATAAATAATGGGCTGGTTTAGATCGATCCTAACCTGATGATGATTCAATTACTCGCCTCCCACTTGCCTTGATATTGATACAATCTTTCTCTCTATTACGCTATTTCTCGGTTAATAACATGGTAATTGCCCCTGCCAGTACCGGAAGTGATAATAAAGGTGGGAATGCTGTCACTAGAACGGACCACACAAATAGGGGTGATCTATGCATAGTCATTCCAGGTCCACGCATGTTGGAGATAGTTGTTATAAAATTGATAGAACCTAAAATGGATGAAACACCAGATAGATGAGGACTAGAAATTGCTGAATCAACTGCTCCTCCAGAATGGCTGGTAATACCACTTAAGGGCGGATAGACCGTCCACCCAGTGCCGCTACCCACTTCTACTAAGGCTGGGCTTAATAGGAGCACGAGACTTGGTGGCAACAACCAGAATGAAATATTATTTAATCGTGGAAATGCCATGTCAGGCGCACCTATCAGAATCGGAACAGACCAATTACCAGATCCACCTATCATCGCCGGCATAACCATAAAAAAGATCATTAAAAAAGCGTGAGCCGTTATTAAAACATTATAAAGTTGATGATTCCCACCAAGAATTTGATCGCCGGGTCGTGCTAATTCCATACGAATCAGTACTGAGAAGCATGTGCCCATCACTCCAGCAATGGCACCAAAGATGAAATGAAATATAGAGTCCCTATATCTTTGTGGTTAGTGGAGAACAGCCATCGGACCGGATTTGTCGTAAAATTGAGATTCTTTTGTTTCCTTCCTTATCAGAGAAGGGTCCCTCTTAGGGAGCTGGGGCTTCTTTTTTGAAAAAAGGGGGGCTAATACACAGGGAAGAGGCTTACTAGAAAAAAAAGACTAACTAACTACATAGCTACTTACATAACATAAGAGAATTTCATAAAGTCACTCTCTCCAACCTTTTATATATCCGGCTTTATAAAGTAAATATGAGATTTGCGTTGGTTTTTCCAACGAAACTAAGCACTTTTTTTATTTATCATTCGGAAGAGCTCTTTTTGTGGTCTCACTTTACCACCATCTGAAATGCGCGATACTTCGATTGGTGGAAGCCAGTCTATGAAGATTCCCCCTTTTCTTACGTGCAATTCCCCTCTTTCGGTAAGCATCCAGTATCTCATCAAATGAACATTGCTCTAAGCTTGTCCTGTAGATTATACGTCGTTTGAAAGCTGCTTCAAGGGTCCAACGAATAGCTAAGGTTTGTTGACGATCCCTGGCTACAATCCCAGGGACATCATAAATAGTACCTGCTCTTCCTACTCTTTCCACTTCGCATATGGGCTTTATATTCTCTAGGGCGTCAACCATAAGTTTGATTACATCGCGTTCAGTTCGAGCGGGGCGATGAAAAGTTTGATAAACAATAGCACGAACTCTTGTTTTTTTACCTTCTTTCATGCGAAAGTTGACCAACTTCTTGATCAATTGTTTTTGCTCACCATCCAAGTCCCCCATATAGCTTAGAATTTCCGAGCAATTGGAAGCCGCTTTCGATGACGAGGCCGAAGAATTTATATTACGCGATCGTTACTGTCCATCTTTATCAGCCAACTCCCCAGTTTCCAACAGTGACTGTCTCTGATCCCTCTATTTCTTCTGAGCAGCAATAGAAGTATAAAGTAAATTGCCCAATGTTTCCAAATTAGTCCAACTTCGTACCTTTCCGGCATAAACCATATATCTCAGAGAGGTCGTATTTCACCAATCTAAGTTTT